AATTGATCAGATTCGCGGGCGTTCCTATGAGGAAACACTTATGATACTGGAACTCATGCCTTATCGAGCATCTTATCCCATTCTCAAATTGGTTTATTCTGCAGCGGCAAATGCTAATCATAATATGGGTTTGAAGGAAGCTGATTCATTCATTAGTAAAGCCGAAGCCAATAGGAGTACTATTGTGAAAAAGTTAAGACCGCGGGCTCGAGGACGTAGTTATCTGATAAAAAGACCGACATGTCATATAACAATTGTATTAAAAGATAAATCTAAATCATTTTTAGATCAATCTAAGATTTAGATTCATATAAAATAAAAAAATATGGATTAAAAATAAAATCGAATAGAAAAATATGGGACAAAAAATAAATCCACTTGGTTTCAGACTTGGTACAACTCAAAGTCATCATTCCTTTTGGTTCGCACAACCAAAAAATTATTCCGGGGACCTACAGGAAGATGCAAAAATACGGAATTGTATCAAGAACTATGTACAAAAAAATAGGAAAATATCCTCAGGTTTCGAAGGAATTGCACGTATAACAATTAAAAAAAAAATCGATTTGATCCAAGTCATAATCTATATTGGATTCCCAAATTTATTAATAGAGGGGCAAACACGAGGAATCGAAGAATTACAGATGAATGTACAAAAGGAGTTTAATTCTGTAAACCGGAGACTCAACATTGCTATCACAAGAGTTGAAAAACCTTATGGACAACCTAATATTCTTGCAGAATATATAGCTTTACAATTAAAAAATAGAGTTTCGTTTCGAAAAGCAATGAAAAAAGCTATTGAATTAACTGAACAAACGGATACAAAAGGAATTCAAGTGCAAATAGCAGGCCGTATCGACGGAAAAGAAATTGCACGTGTTGAATGGATCAGAGAGGGTAGAGTTCCCCTACAAACAATTCGCGCTAAAATTGATCATTGTTCCTATACAATTCGAACTATTTATGGAGTATTAGGTATAAAAATTTGGATATTTGTAGACGAGGAATAATCAACCTTGTCTTCCCATTCTGTCCAGTGATAAAACAAAAAATGACAAACTCTTTCACTCTTTTTTCGTTAAAAAAAAAAAAATAAAAATGAACAATTCTAATTCTATAAGGTTAAATAAAAATTCGATTGATTATTTGGTATAATTGCTATGCTTAGTGTGTGACTCGTTAGTTTTTTATTTATAGTTTCAAGTTGGGATTAAAAAAAAAAAAATAAACTGACCCCTGCTATAAACTTTGTAATTATATAAAATAAACTAATAACCAACTTATTGCTTCGTATTGTCGAGATCCCAAGAAACAGTCACTATATGAATGAGTGGATCTATCATATGGTTGTAGCAACTGAAATTCTTTCAACAAAAAATAGATATGATTATGGGTTGTAAAAAAAAAAAAAGGGATGTGGATAAATGGAAGGATGATAGAAAGAAAGAACAAAAATATCAATGATATATGATTCCAATATGTATGGTCTATGAATCACGTCATAAAAGGCAGTGTGATAAAGCATCAATACTGATAATCAATACTGATAAGATAATTATAAATATAAGAATTTTAAAATGAAATAATTTTAAATAGAATAAAATAATAAAGAGCCTTCAGGTTAATAAAAACTGAGGAAATTGACTTGGGAACGAATTTTGTTGGAAGCTCCATTGCAAAGTTCGGACCTAACCATTAATGGAGAAGCTATGGGAACGACAGAACCTGTGACTGCATAGGCTTCTATTGAAAACGAATCCTAATAATTCATTGGGTGGGATGGCGGAACGGACCAAGAAAAAATTGATTTATTCTGAGAGGTTATGAATTGAACCTTCGAATGAAACAGGAAAGAGTAAATATTCGCCCGCGAAACCTCTATTTATTGGATTACAATCCTTTGTCGTAATTCGATAGAGGTAAAAAAAAAATAAGGAAAGGATTCGTTATGTTATAAAAATAAAAAAGAGAAACATTACATTATCTATAAAGATACATAAATGTACACACACGTCTAGCTGTATTGTATATCTTGTATCTACATCTTCCTTCTTATGTAAGAAATTAAATATCAATAAAAGCCATTACTTGGTGTATTATCTATTAATGTGTACCTATTAATGTGTATCTATTAATGTGTATCTATAATATTATTGAATTAGAATCCTTTCATTCGCGAGGAGCTGGATGAGAAGAAACTCTCATGTCCGGTTCTGCAGTAGAGATGGAATTAAGAAACAACCATCGACTATAACCCCAAAAGAACCAGATTTCGTAAACAGCATAGAGGAAGAATGAAAGGAATATCTTGTCGAGGCAATCATATTTGTTTCGGCAGATACGCTCTTCAGGCACTTGAACCTGCTTGGATTACAGCTAGACAAATAGAAGCAGGGCGAAGAGCAATGACACGATATGTGCGTCGTGGTGGAAAAATATGGGTACGTATATTTCCCGACAAACCTGTTACAGTAAGACCCGCGGAAACACGTATGGGTTCGGGGAAGGGATCCCCTGAATATTGGGTATCCGTTGTTAAACGGGGTCGAATACTTTATGAAATGGGTGGAGTATCAGAAACTGTAGCTAGAGCAGCTATCGCAATAGCTGCGCGCAAAATGCCTATACGAACTCAATTTATTATTTCAGTATAGAGATGTAGAACTAAACAAAAAGGGGTATTGGGGATGAAAAAACAACCGCAGGTTTATTTATTTCTGGACGGACAATATTTCTTTTTTTTTTCTTTCATACTTTTGCATTGAAATAACAGATTGAAATAAAAATGATATGATTCAACCTCAGACCCTTTTGAATGTAGCGGATAACAGCGGAGCTCGAAAATTGATGTGTATTCGAATCATAGGAGCTGGTAATCACCGATATGCTCATATTGGTGATGTTATTGTTGCTGTAATCAAAGAAGCAGTTCCCAATATGCCTCTAGAAAGATCAGAAGTAATTAGAGCTGTAATTGTACGTACATGTAAAGAACTCAAACGTGAAAACGGTATGATAATACGATATGACGACAATGCTGCAGTTGTCATTGATCAAGAAGGAAATCCAAAAGGAACTCGAGTTTTTGGTGCGATCGCTCGAGAATTGAGACAGTTAAATTTTACTAAAATAGTTTCATTAGCTCCCGAAGTATTATAAATAGTAGTAGATGAGATTATGATATAGTAGGGTATCTGAAATAGATCAAATTAGTAGATTGTGTCTCACGTATATACTTTATAATAAAAAAAAAAGAAAAAAAAAAGGAAACATGTTGATTATATCAAAATTTGGAGGAACCTATAATTCTAGTTCGTCATGGGTAGGGACACTATTGCCGATCTAATAACTTCTATAAGAAATGCTGACACGGATAAAAAAGGAAGGGTTCGAATAGCATCTACAAATATCACCGAAAACATTGTTAAAATACTTCTACGAGAAGGTTTTATTGAAAACGTTCGGAAACATCAGGAGAGTAACAAATATTTCTTGGTTTCAACTCTGCGACATAGAAAAACCAGAAAAGGAATATATAAAACTAGAACCATTTTAAAGCGTATCAGCCGGCCCGGCTTACGAATTTATTCCAACTATCAACGAATTCCTAAGATTTTAGGTGGAATGGGAATTGTAATTCTTTCTACTTCTCGAGGTATAATAACAGATCGAGAAGCTCGACTAGAAAGAATTGGAGGAGAAATTTTGTGTTATATATGGTAATCTTCCACCTCTGGTATCCGAATTTGATCTCTAACTTCCTATTTGTAAAATAGAGAGGAAAAGTGAGTTATATAACTCTTCCTCCATTAGTTGATACTTCAAGGAGGTTACCTGGAATGAAAGAACAAAAATTGATTCATGAGGGTTTAATTACTGAATCACTTCCCAACGGTATGTTCCGGGTCCGTTTAGATAATGAAGATCTAATTCTAGGATATGTTTCAGGGAGGATCCGCCGCAGTTTTATACGGATACTACCGGGAGATAGAGTAAAAATTGAAGTAAGTCGTTATGATTCAACCAGGGGACGTATAATTTATCGACTTCGCAACAAAGATTCGAACGATTAGGTTATTTTTTTAACCATGGGTATACAATTTGAAGTTCAAAAAAAATTCAAGAGACTTATTCTCTTCCAAGAAGTGGATTCAGAATTAAGGTAAGGAATAAAAAATATGAAAATAAGGGCTTCCGTTCGTAAAATTTGTGAAAAATGCCGACTGATTCGCAGGCGTGGACGAATTATAGTGATTTGTTCCAATCCGAAACATAAACAGAGACAAGGGTAATTCTTCTAAAAAAGAACTTTACTTTCCAAAATTCAAAAATAAAATATGTAAAAATAAGGTAAAGGATCCGTTTTAACATGAAATGGGTATCCCCGTATCTTTTCTTTTTGTATATTTCTGACTCATAAATATGAGATGATAAAATATGACAAAAGCTATACCAAGAATTGGTTCACGTAGGAATGGGCGTATTGGTTCACGTAAGAATGGACGTAGAATACCAAAAGGCGTTATTCATGTTCAAGCGAGTTTCAACAATACCATTATAACTGTTACAGATGTACGAGGTCGGGTAGTTTCTTGGGCCTCCGCCGGTACTTCTGGATTCAAAGGCACAAGAAGAGGAACACCTTATGCTGCTCAAGCCACAGCGGTAAATGCTATTCGTACAGTGGTTGATCAGGGTATGCAACGAGCAGAAGTTATGATAAAGGGTCCTGGTCTCGGAAGAGATGCAGCATTACGAGCCATTCGTAGAAGTGGTATATTATTAAGCTTCGTACGTGATGTAACACCTATGCCACATAATGGATGTCGACCTCCTAAAAAAAGACGTGTGTAGAAATAAGAATTAAACCGATTTCAAGAGAAATAAATGATCAAATAATAATACTAGTATAGTATGGTTCGAGAGGAAGTAGCAGGATCCACTCGAACACTACAGTGGAAGTGTGTTGAATCAAGAGTAGACAGTAAGCGTCTTTA